CCTCCTGGAATTCCTTCGAGAGCCTGTTGAATAATTTTTATAGATTCTGTCATTTCACTGATTCGTACTAAATAACGAGCTAATGAATCCCCCTCGTTTTGCCATTGGACTTCCCAGTCAAATTCGTCATAACACTCATAATGATCAACCTTACGAAGATCCCATTGTATTCCGGAAGCCCGCAGCATGGGTCCTGATAAACCCCAATTTATTGCTTCCTCTTCACTAACAACGCCTACTCCTTCAACTCGTTCTAAAAAAATAGGATTCCGTGTAATAAGCTTTTTATATTCAGCAACCTCCCTTAAAAAGTAATCGCAAAAATCCAAACATTTATCTATCCAGCCATGAGGTAGATCAGCGGCTATTCCTCCAATACGAAAATAATTATGCATCATTCGCATACCGGTGGCAGCTTCGAATAGATCATATATTAATTCTCTTTCTCGAAAAATATAGAAGAAGGGCGTCTGTGCACCAATATCCGCCATAAAGGGTCCAAGCCATAACAAATGAGAAGCTATACGACTCAACTCCAACATAATTACTCTAATATAGCTAGCTCTTTTTGGTACTTGAATATTTCCCAACCGCTCTGGTGCATTTACAGTTATTGCTTCTGTAAACATAGTAGCTAAATAATCCCAACGTGTTACATAAGGCAAATATTGTATAATTGTTCGGTTTTCTGCAATTTTTTCCATTCCTCTGTGTAAATAACCCAATATTGGTTCACAGTCGATAACATCTTCACCATCTAGAGTAAGGATGAGTCGAAGAACACCATGCATTGATGGGTGGTGAGGACCCATATTGACTATCATGAGGTCCTTTCTTGTAGCTGGTGCAGTCATAAATTTTTTCCCGATTCATTCTTCCATGAATTGCTGAAAATAAAAAGAGGGTCATCAAAAGCAAACTAATTTTTCAAATTAACGAGTTTTAATCTCTCTAATATTCAACTGACCTATTAATTCTTTATAACGTACTCTATTTTTTTTTGATAAATAAGCTAGGAGTCGTTGGCGCTTTCCCAAAATTTTTCGCAGACCTTTCTGGGATAAATAGTCTTTTTTGTGCAATTCCAAATGGGAAGTAAGCTTTCGTATCTTATTAGTAAAACAGAATACTTGGAATTCAACAGACCCCGGGTTTTCTTCTTTTTCTTTTTGTGAAATCACTGAAATGAATGAATTTTTTACCATAAAAAAATCCGCCTTTTTTTTTACAAATATGAATTTTACCGATCAGTAATAATAATATGAGTTAGTTTAATTTGGTATACACAATAAACTTATTGTTTATGGAATTCTATATCTAATTTTATTAAAAAATAAAGTTAAATAATAAAGAATCAATCCAATTAAACTTGCATTCGGATAAGCATACAAAACATTAGTATCAGATATTAGACGAAAATATAAGACAAGTTATATGTGCATTTGTTTGCTTTCATATATCAGATATGGTACAGATATAAAGTTTCATTAATCACTTTTCAATTATGGGGTACATGTGTATCCTTAACAGACTAAAACGACTTCCATTATTTGTATCAAACCAATAGCGATTCATACAAGCTAAATCTTCTAATCGATAATTGGGCCAAAGAAAGAATTTACTTAATTGATGTCTATCAAGATCTTTATTTTCAGTCAAAAATGGACGCGAACTTTTTAAATTATTCCCAAGTATATTTTTATCCATACCTTGACTATTTTTTGAATGGAAACAAATTAGAATTCTCAAGTCTCTACGACGTCGAGACGCTAAAATATTTTCAGGGAAAAGCAAATAAGAATTTTTATTTCCAGTTAGATGACTTCGAATGGATTTATCAAAATCCTTCTTATCGGCATATCTTTGCTCTCCGTATCTTTGATTAGTACGATGCTTACTCTTATGAACTAATGAAATATTTATGGTTTGATGGATAATAAACTGACCTGATTTTTTTACAGACAGACGAAGAGGTTCAATAATAAATCTCCCCCTTTTCATCAATTCTGTAAGAGTTAAATTCTTTTGAATCAGCATTATATCAAGATTCATTTCTCGCCTTTGAATAGAGGATAGAGTTATTTTTTTTGGATTTCTCAGTCTAAGCAGAAGACAATATACTTTGATATTATTGATCATCCTTTGATTCAAAGCACCATCCCATCTTAATTGAAAAAGTAAATATCTTTTTAGGAATAAATCTAGTTCTGCTTCCGTATTGCTCTTGTATTGTTTTTTCCTTTGTAGTTTTTTCATGTCTGATTTCGAATAAGTTTCCGAAATCCTGTTTTCTTGGTTTAAGAGAACAGATACAAGATTTTCTTGGTTTTGCATAGTTGATTTAAGATCTCTTTTATTTGCAATTTTTTTTTCTTTTTTTTTTTTGAATTCAAAATATTTTTTTTTGTTTGGCGGTCTAATTCCTTTTTGTTTTCTATTCATGTTTTGAGTTTCACTAAGACTTTCATTTCTATTAAAATGAAAAAAAAGAAACTTGCTTGGTATAAACCAGGGTTTCATTTTATATGCATTATAAAATAGACAAAATTCCGGGAAGAACCAAACTTCTAGATTCGATATAGGATAACTTAGTATTTCTGTATTCATTCCCATCCAATCCCATTCGTTTTTTTGATTGGATGAATTGTTTTCTTCATCTTGATGAAACATAAAATAAAAAAGATCTTTTTTATCAATTTTATCAATTATTTGATAATTCAGAGCCTCGGTCTGAATATTTTGATTTCTGTTGGTATTGACCTTGACCCAAGCTTCAATATCCATTTTTTTTCTAAAACAAAAATGTAGAATTTTCCAATCAAAATATTTTCGATCCATATTTTTTTCCATATATAGAATAGCGTTTTTTCCTAAAAATATTTTGATAGGGATATAGGCGAATCTAGCAAAATTTTTTCTTGTTTGTGTATTGTAATTAGAAAAATTCTTTTGAGTTTTATTGACTTGGAATGATGATCTATAAATAGATGGGTCTTCCGTATTTTCATAATTAATAGATCTATAAGATAAAAGATTATATCTATAGTATTTTTGAAAATTATCTTTCTGATTTGGTAATAAATATACTTCGTAATCACTTTGTTTTTTATAATAATTTAATTGTTCTTTTTCATATGACTCTGATGTTTTTACATTTTTATCTTGAATTATACGACACTTTTTGGTGCTATTTCGCCACTTTTGTGCTATTAATTTAGACCATTTAAGCGGAGATAAATGATATTGAAAATAACCTCTTAACCAGCCTTTCCATTGATTTTTTTTCGAGTTCGGGAGTTTCTTATCTTTGAATTTCGAATCAAGTATTCCTTGTCTGCTCAAATAATTTTTTATTGAAGTTTTAAGAAAAAAAGATGTTCCATGATATTCAAGAATAGATATTAATTTAAACAAGTTAAGAACTTGGACTTGTGATAATTTGTAAAATACATATGCTTGTGAAAAAGAGAATAATTCAGCAAAATTAGGTGAATTATTATTACTAATATTATAAAAGGGCTTTTGTATAGTTGAAAGAAAGTCAATTGTATTTTGATTAATTTTATTACTTTTTTCGTGATTTTTTTGAGTATTTAAAATAAGTTTATCAATAATAGTTTTTGTTGATTCAATCAAAATTTTTCTATGGATTCTGGGAATATTAATCATAGATAGAAGGATATTTATATATATCTTTTGAATAAAAAATTTTATAAAAAAATAAAATTTACGGATTATTCGAGCAATACGTCTTTTTAATATTTGCCAACTCATTTTTGTTAATTCGAATCTTTTAGCATTATAACTATTTTTATTAGTATTAAGACTAACATTTATTCCTGGAATTACTTTTTTTTTCTCTTTTTTAATTTTTTCCATTTTTTTTCTAATTGTACTTGTTCTATCAGTTAGACCCTTCATTTTTTTTTCTGTCAGTAAAAAATTTGTCCACTTTCTAGATGTAAGGTGATTCATGGATTCATTAATTAGTGGATTCTCCATTATCGAATCTTTTTTAATTTCGTCTAATTTTTCTACTTCTTTCAATCTACTAAATATAAATAGAATTTGATTTATTTTTGAAATTTCTTTTATTATTCTTTTAAAAAATAGAATATTTTTTATAAACCATTTTTTTGTTTTTTTTGAAATAGTTAGAAAAAATCTTGTTCTTTCTTTTAAAATTTGTAAAATGAAAAGGTATTTTTTTTTTAAATTTCCAAGTTTTTTTTCGAGTTTATTTAAAATAGGTTCAAAAAAGGAAGGACCTTTTCGGGGAGAACCAAAGGGAAATTCCGTTTCCATTCCCCAAACTGTTAAAAAACAAAAATCATCCTTTTGACCTTTCTTTTTCATTCGATCTAGATAAGAATACTTTAGTTTAGATCCATGCCAAGGTTTTAGACAGAAAGGAAATAGGATTTTTATCTGAATGCCATCTAGTAACCAATTTTGTGGAAATTCTCTTTCTGATAATTGAACACCATTATAGGTGCATTTAATATGTATTTCTCTATTCCATTCCTTTAAATCTTCAGACCATTCAGGAAATTGCAATAGTAGCATACGGCCAATATTTTTAGCTATTATTAATGAAGGTAATAGAATATATTTTCTAAGAGTCGATTGAGTTATTAACATTAAACCTCTTATTATTTGCGCAAATGGGATCGTATCCCAAGCTTCTGCTATTTCTATTCGTGCTTTTTCCTTTCTTTTGTTCTCTTCTTTTTTGTCCGTCTCTTTTTTTTTTTCCTCTTTTTTCTCTTCTTCTGTATAATCTGAAATTTGTAGTTCTGCTTCTGCTCCCTTTCTCATCCAGTTTCGAAAAATTAGTTTCATTAGTCCTGAGGTGTCAAAAGAAAAAAGACTCAGTTTGTCTATTCTGTTCAAAAAGAGGAGCGAATGCACATTTGCTTGAAAGAGTTCCCAAATAACTGTTTTACGCCTTTGTGCTCGCATAGAACCTTTTATTATGTCTCTACGAAAATCTGATTGTT